AAAAAATAGCCTAAAAGCTGAAATGAATATTCGGATAATTCGTTTATATTGATCGTTCTTGGTTGAGACCAAACATAAAAAAAACCTTGCCATAAATTAATAAAATAATGTTTCCATTTATTCATCAAAAAAGGCGAATTCTTTGAAGCCAGAATACATTTTCCTTGATATCTAACATAATGAATGAGAGGATCCTTGAAGAATGTTAAAGTATACGAAAAATCCTTAGCAAAAACTTCTACAAGATGTTCTCTTTTTGCATAAAAAAAAATTCGTTCAAAAAAAACGCTAAAAGATTTTAATCGTAAATGAGAGGATTTATTACGTAGAAAAAGGAAGATAGATTCATATTCACATACATAAAAATTATAGAGGAACAAGAATAATCTCCGATTACTTTTACAATTACTAAAATTATAAAGAAACAATCGTAATAAATGAAAAAAAGGGGCATCTTTCACCGAGTATCGAAGGATTTGAACTAAGATTTCCAGATGGATAGGATATGGTATTCGTATATCTGACACATAATTTAAATGTGTAAATTTATCCTCCAAAAAGGGAAAAATGGAATGAATTGATCTCAAATTTTTATAAGATTTTATGATTTCTTCCTCCTCTAAGGAAGAGCTTAATTCTAGGAAAAAAGGAATTTCCACGACGATGGCAAAACCCTCTGATATTATTTGAGAATAAAAATTCTCGTTATACCCCCAAAATGGATTTTTGTTACAATCATTAGCCAAAATGATTAAATGATTCTGTTGATACATTCGAGTAATTAAACGTTTTACAATCAGTAAACTATATTTACTGTCAGAACCTACATTTTCCACAAAAATGGATCTCTTAAAATTTTGAGTAAAAGCAAGTCCATAAATATACTCCCGAAAAAGAAGTGGGTATAGGAAGTCCTTTTGGCGAGATCTAGCTTGTTCTAAATATACTTGATATTTCTTCTTCATTTTCATTTTAGAAATTCTATTTGGTCAAAGGATCAGAGATTCATTGGATTATCAAATGATACATAGTGCGATACAGTCAAAACAAGGTATTCTATATATTAGAATTGAAAAAAAAAAAAAAACAAATATATATATGAATAGATACCTAGAAAACAAGTTAAAACCCATTAATGGACTATCTCCGCTCGCTTGTTCCATCTAATTGTTCTAGGACAACAAGCTAGTTAGAAATCCTTTATTTTTTGGACCAATCGCTCTTTTGATTTTGGAAAAAAATATCTTTATCAATATACTCTTTCTTCTACACATTTATTGCTACCCCATAACATAATGGAGAATAGCTAATAATTAGGACTCATAACAAAAATCCTTAATCCATTCAAACTTTTTCCACAGCAAGCACTAATCCTTTTTTAACGTAGAATTAGATGTGGTAATCATTCAAAGAAAAAATGAAAGCTCGTTGCTTTTTGTTTCCCTATAATTGGAGCATCTAAGCTCTATCCTTTTATTAATTAAACCCAACTGAATTCATTTGTTCCGAGCCAACAATTCAAACGCAAATTTGATTTGGGCCGGGTCCAAGAAAAATTTTTAGAATTCACCATTGATACGACATGCTGCTTTTTCCATTCATTCCTTTCTGGATCAGTCGTGGTCTTACAAACCCTACCGATGGTATGGATGAACCAATTAGTTCATAGAAATGTGTAAAAAATGGAGTCGCACTTAAAAGCCGAGTACTCTACCATTGAGTTAGCAACCCTAATAAAAAAAAAATAGAAGGATGTGTATATCCAATCGCAATAAAAAAAGATAGAATTCTTTAATATTAAAAAAATGTTGCATATTACATTAAATTACAATGAAAAAACTTCTTGTTTGATACAAACTAAATACAACGAATCCATTATTTGACGAAATAAAAATAAATCTATGTAATATGAGTCAATCCATCCTTTTATTCACGATCGTATTATATTTGTTTGATACACTGTTGTCAATGTTGACAAAAAAAATACATATCGAGAAAACAAATATAAAAATATTTATATTCTAATTTTTTATTTTTTAATAATTTCTATTTAATTCATTCTATTATCATATGATTAGAATGCTATAATTATTAATTATACTATATCTATTCCAAATGAAAAAATAGAAATTAAATAGAAAAAATATACCAATCCGAAAGATCCATAGGATTCATTATAGATACAAGAAGTATTTGTGTATTGTGTATTTTATTCGGCTCAATCCTTTTAGTAAAAGATTGGGCCGAGTTTAATTGAAATTAATAGAACGAATGATAATTACTGGATTACAAAGTATCCATTGCTGGGAATTCAAATAGTATCCATTGCTGGGAATTCAAATTTGATCTCCTTCCAGACTTCACAAGCAGCAGCTAATTCAGGACTCCATTTGGTAGCTTCACGGATAATGTCATTACCCTCACGAGCAAGATCACGTCCTTCATTACGAGCTTGTACACATGCTTCCAGAGCTACTCGATTCGCTACGGCACCAGGTGC